TAGAGTAAACCTGTTTTTATTTTCTTCGAAATTAATGTCCTCTTCCTCCGCATATAGAAAAGGAATAAAAAAATCAATCAAATTACGAGAAGCCTCATAGAGTGCTTCCTTAGGAGTTAAACTTCCATTTGTCCATATTTCTAGAAAAAGTATCTCTTGTTTTTCATTCCCATTCCCATAAGAATGAATACTATGATTCGCATTTCGAACAGGCATGAATACAGCATCTATAGGGTAACTTCCATCTTGAGAGTCATTTATGGGTTCCATACGATATCCGCGATCTCTCTTGATTTGTAATCCAATACACAAATCAATTGGTTCCGTCAGGTTAGCTATATGTTGTGTCGTGTCAACTATTTCTACGGAAGGTGGTGAGATGATATCTTGAGCGGTTACGTATCTAGGACCCCTTACGCAAATCGACGCGTCTCTAACTCCATAGAGATTACTTCTCAATACAATTTCTTTCAAATTTTGTAAGATTTCATGTACTGATTCCTCAATACCTACTATCGTAGAATATTCATGTGGCACCTTCTTAGATTTTGCACGTGTGATACATGTTCCTTCTATTTCTCCAAGTAAGGCCCTTCGCATGGCAATACCGATGGTATCAGCTTGACCTTTCATAAGTGGTGACAGAATGAAACGTCCATAATAAAGACGCTTACTGTCTACTCTTGATTCAACACACTTCCACTGTAGTGTTCGAGTGGATCCTGCTACTTCCTCTCGAACCATACTATACTAGTATTATTATTTGATCATTTATTTCTCTTGAAATCGGTTTAATTCTTATTTCTACACACGTCTTTTTTTAGGAGGTCGACATCCATTATGTGGCATAGGTGTTACATCACGTACGAAGCTTAATAATATACCACTTCTACGAATGGCTCGTAATGCTGCATCTCTTCCGAGACCAGGACCCTTTATCATAACTTCTGCTCGTTGCATACCCTGATCAACCACTGTACGAATAGCATTTACCGCTGTGGCTTGAGCAGCATAAGGTGTTCCTCTTCTTGTGCCTTTGAATCCAGAAGTACCGGCGGAGGCCCAAGAAACTACCCGACCTCGTACATCTGTAACAGTTATAATGGTATTGTTGAAACTCGCTTGAACATGAATAACGCCTTTTGGTATTCTACGTCCATTCTTACGTGAACCAATACGCCCATTCCTACGTGAACCAATTCTTGGTATAGCTTTTGTCATATTTTATCATTTCATATTTATGAGTCAGAAATATACAAAAAGAAAAGATACGGAGATATCCATTTCATGTTAAAACAGATCCTTTACCTTATTTTTACATATTTTCTTTTTTAATTTTGGAAAGTAAAGTTCTTTTTTAGAAGAATTACCCTTGTCTCTGTTTATGTTTCGGATTGGAACAAATCACTATAATTCGTCCACGCCTGCGAATCAGTCGACATTTTTCACAAATTTTACGAACGGAAGCCCTTATTTTCATATTTTTTATTCCTTACCTTAATTCTGAATCCACTTCTTGGAAGAGAATAAGTCTCTTGAATTTTTTTTGAACTTCGAATTGTATACCCATGGTTAAAAAAATAACCTAATCGTTCGAATCTTTGTTGCGAAGTCGATAAATTATACGTCCCCTGGTTGAATCATAACGACTTACTTCAATTTTTACTCTATCTCCCGGTAGTATCCGTATAAAACTGCGGCGGATCCTCCCTGAAACATATCCTAGAATTAGATCTTCATTATCTAAACGGACCCGGAACATACCGTTGGGAAGTGATTCAGTAATTAAACCCTCATGAATCAATTTTTGTTCTTTCATTCCAGGTAACCTCCTTGAAGTATCAACTAATGGAGGAAGAGTTATATAACTCACTTTTCCTCTCTATTTTACAAATAGGAAGTTAGAGATCAAATTCGGATACCAGAGGTGGAAGATTACCATATATAACACAAAATTTCTCCTCCAATTCTTTCTAGTCGAGCTTCTCGATCTGTTATTATACCTCGAGAAGTAGAAAGAATTACAATTCCCATTCCACCTAAAATCTTAGGAATTCGTTGATAGTTGGAATAAATTCGTAAGCCGGGCCGGCTGATACGCTTTAAAATGGTTCTAGTTTTATATATTCCTTTTCTGGTTTTTCTATGTCGCAGAGTTGAAACCAAGAAATATTTGTTACTCTCCTGATGTTTCCGAACGTTTTCAATAAAACCTTCTCGTAGAAGTATTTTAACAATGTTTTCGGTGATATTTGTAGATGCTATTCGAACCCTTCCTTTTTTATCCGTGTCAGCATTTCTTATAGAAGTTATTAGATCGGCAATAGTGTCCCTACCCATGACGAACTAGAATTATAGGTTCCTCCTAATTTTGATATAATCAACATGTTTCCTTTTTTTTTTATTATAAAGTATATACGTGAGACACAATCTACTAATTTGATCTATTTGATCTATTTCAGATACCCTACTATATCATAGTCTCATCTACTACTATTTATAATACTTCGGGAGCTAATGAAACTATTTTAGTAAAATTTAACTGTCTCAATTCTCGAGCGATCGCACCAAAAACTCGAGTTCCTTTTGGATTTCCTTCTTGATCAATGACAACTGCAGCATTGTCGTCATATCGTATTATCATACCGTTTTCACGTTTGAGTTCTTTACATGTACGTACAATTACAGCTCTAATTACTTCTGATCTTTCTAGAGGCATATTGGGAACTGCTTCTTTGATTACAGCAACAATAACATCACCAATATGAGCATATCGGTGATTACCAGCTCCTATGATTCGAATACACATCAATTTTCGAGCTCCGCTGTTATCCGCTACATTCAAAAGGGTCTGAGGTTGAATCATATCATTTTTATTTCAATCTGTTATTTCAATGCAAAAGTATGAAAGAAAAAAAAGAAATATTGTCCGTCCAGAAATAAATAAACCTGCGGTTGTTTTTTCATCCCCAATACTCCTTTTTGTTTAGTTCTACATCTCTATCCTGAAATAAGAAATTGAGTTCGTATAGGCATTTTGCGCGCAGCTATTGATATAGCTGCTCTAGCTACAGTTTCTGATACTCCACCCATTTCATAAAGTATTCGACCCCGTTTAACAACGGATACCCAATATTCAGGGGATCCCTTCCCCGAACCCATACGTGTTTCCGCGGGTCTTACTGTAACAGGTTTGTCGGGAAATATACGTACCCATATTTTTCCACCACGACGCGCATATCGTGTCATTGCTCTTCGCCCTGCTTCTATTTGTCTAGCTGTAATCCAAGCAGGTTCAAGTGCCTGAAGAGCGTATCTGCCGAAACAAATATGATTGCCTCGACAAGATATTCCTTTCATTCTTCCTCTATGCTGTTTACGAAATCTGGTTCTTTTGGGGTTATAGTCGATGGTTGTTTCTTAATTCCATCTCTACTGCAGAACCGGACATGAGAGTTTCTTCTCATCCAGCTCCTCGCGAATGAAAGGATTCAAATTCAATAATATTATAGATACACATTAATAGATACACATTAATAGGTACACATTAATAGATAATACACCAAGTAATGGCTTTTATTGATATTTAATTTCTTACATAAGAAGGAAGATGTAGATACAAGATATACAATACAGCTAGACGTGTGTGTACATTTATGTATCTTTATAGATAATGTAATGTTTCTCTTTTTTTTTTTTTATAACATAACGAATCCTTTCCTTATTTTTTTTTACCTCTATCGAATTACGACAAAAGATTGTAATCCAATAAATAGAGGTTTCGCGGGCGAATATTTACTCTTTCCTGTTTCATTCGAAGGTTCAATTCATAACCTCTCAGAATAAATCAATTTTTTCTTGGTCCGTTCCGCCATCCCACCCAATGAATTATTAGGATTCGTTTTCAATAGAAGCCTATGCAGTCACAGGTTCTGTCGTTCCCATAGCTTCTCCATTAATGGTTAGGTCCGAACTTTGCAATGGAGCTTCCAACAAAATTCGTTCCCAAGTCAATTTCCTCAGTTTTTATTAACCTGAAGGCTCTTTATTATTTTATTCTATTTAAAATTATTTCATTTTAAAATTCTTATATTTATAATTATCTTATCAGTATTGATTATCAGTATTGATGCTTTATCACACTGCCTTTTATGACGTGATTCATAGACCATACATATTGGAATCATATATCATTGATATTTTTGTTCTTTCTTTCTATCATCCTTCCATTTATCCACATCCCTTTATTTTTTTTTGCTTTACAACCCATAATCAGATCTATTTTTTGTTGAAAGAATTTCAGTTGCTACAACCATATGATAGATCCACTCATTCATATAGTGACTGTTTCTTGGGATCTCGACAATACGAAGCAATAAGTTGGTTATTAGTTTATTTTATATAATTACAAAGTTTATAGCAGGGGTCAGTTTATTTTTTTTTTTGAATCCCAACTTGAAACTATAAAGAAAAAACTAACGAGTCACACACTAAGCATAGCAATTATACCAAATGATCAATCGAATTTTTATTTAACCTTATAGAAATAGAATTAGAATTGTTCATTTTTTTTTTAACGAAAAAAGAATGAAAGAGTTTGTCATTTTTTGTTTTATCACTGGACAGAATGGGAAGACAAGGTTGATTATTCCTCGTCTACAAATATCCAAATTTTTATACCTAATACTCCATAAATAGTTCGAATTGTATAGGAACAATGATCAATTTTAGCGCGAATTGTTTGTAGGGGAACTCTACCCTCTCTGATCCATTCAACACGTGCAATTTCTTTTCCGTCGATACGGCCTGCTATTTGCACTTGAATTCCTTTTGTATCCGTTTGTTCAGTTAATTCAATAGCTTTTTTCATTGCTTTTCGAAACGAAACTCTATTTTTTAATTGTAAAGCTATATATTCTGCAAGAATATTAGGTTGTCCATAAGGTTTTTCAACTCTTGTGATAGCAATGTTGAGTCTCTGGTTTACAGAATGAAACTCC